AAATATAAATTATTACTATAGGTAATAAACAAAAAGAAATTAAAATAGACATCAATATTACATAATTAAACTCTAATTTTAACTCTAAATTTATATAATAGAAAATAAATATAGTAAAAAATATATTTATATATATATATAAAGATATTAATGAAAAAATTACTATTAGGACCCCTATAAGCAAATTTTCATAAACTAAAATATTTAAAATTATTAATTTTGGTATAAATCCAGATAACGGTGGTAAAACCTCTAAAAGACAAAATAAATAATATAATACTAATAAGTTACTAAAAGAAATTTTATTAATTCTAAATAACATTGATATACTTTTAATATTAACAAATGCCATAATAAAAAAGATTGGTAACACTAATAATGTGTATATAATAAAGTAAATAATACTTAATATTTTATAAACTCCACTTAAGACTCTTATTATTCAACCTAAATGTGAAATAGATGAATAAGCTATCAAAGCACGCAAATCAGATTGTATACACCCAGCGCAGCCACCAATAAACACATTAATCAACCTAACAAATAAAAATAGCTTATTTAACCTATTAATGTAAAAAATCAAAATTAATAAAGGACCTAATTTCTGTCACGTTCTAAGAATTATACACCTTACCCACCTAATAGATTTCATTACTGAAGTGTATCAAAAGATAAATGGAAATGACCCCATCTTTATAAGAATTGCTATAACCAAGATGTATACTATTACTACTTCAAAGTTAGACAAGTTGAATGAATAAAAAATTGAAATTAATAATATAGCAGAAGCTAAAGACTGAATAATAAAGTATTTTACAGCTCCCTCCTCTTCATTATCTGTATTGCCTCATATAATTACTGGAATAAACATAAACATGTTTAGTTCCAAACAAACTCAAAGCCTAAACCAAGAGTTACAGGATGCTATTATAAATGTTCTTAAAACTAAAACAGTTACAGATATAAATATTACAGATGAAAATTTCATAAAGAAGCAATGAACAAACATCTATATCGGGTTAGAAGCCCAACAATTACTCCTTAATTCATCAATCTAAAGAACCTTCTATTCATTCATGAATCAAACCAATAAATAGTAACATTATGATAAATAAAAAAATATAGATACAATCATCAACTAATCTTAATAATGGAATCGGTATTAATAAAACAATTTCAATATCAAAATAATAAAATAATACCCTACAAAAAAAAACGAGTAGAGATGGAACTCGTGCACTATTTAAATTATCAAACCCGCATTCAAAAGGGGTGAGCTTTTGGAATCTTACTTTATTTTTAAAATAAATAAAATGGGACACAAAAAATAAAAGTAACGGAATAATTAAACAAATTACTAGTAATATACAAAATCTGAACATATGATTAAAATCAAAGATATCTTATAATTAAAAGTTATACGCTATAAATCAAGCTCTTTAATCAAACACTAGAAATTATTCATATTTAACACCATCAATGTCATCCGTTAATCCGGCTTAATGTTAAAATAAAATAAAAATTAACACTAACATAGTAAAACACTAATTCTTAATGGTAAAAAAGATTTCCATGTTAAATATATTAATAGATCATATCGTATTCGAGGATAAGTTGCACGAACTCAAATAAACATTCTAGAAAGAAATATAGTAATAATGATTAACCCAACTGATAAAAATTTTAGTACAAATGTAAAAAAAACTAGAGAAGTGACTAAACTTATAAATAAAATATTACAATATTCAGCTATAAAAATTAAAGCAAACAATCTAGAACCATATTCAATATTAAATCCAGATACTAACTCCGACTCTCCCTCAGCAAAATCGAATGGGGTTCGATTAGTTTCTGCTAAATTAGTTACAAACCATATTAATACAACAGGAAACATTATTAAAAATAAAATAGAATAAGAACTAAATCTAATCTTTCTTATATCTATAGACATTTTTATCAACAAGCCAATCAATAAGATTAATGCTATACTAATCTCATAAGAAATAGTTTGTGCTACTCCTCGTAAAGACCCCAATAAAGCATATTTTGAATTGGACCCTCACCCAGATAACATAATTCTATAAACATTAACCGATCTCACGCATAAAAAAAATAAAACACTATACTTAAATCATCACCCAGGATTATTAGATGGGAATAAGGATCATAAAAATAACGCTAAAACTAATCTTAACATCGGACCACATACAAAATATAACTTATTAGAAGAAACTGGAAAATTTTGCTCTTTTAAAAATAGTTTTATTGCATCAGCCATAGGCTGTGGTAATCCTAAAAACATTACTTTATTTGGACCTTTACGTAATTGTCTGTATCCTAAATATTTACGCTCAAGAAGAGTAAAGAAGGCTATAGCTATTAATGCTATAATGAGCCTAATCAATAATGAAATAATCTGTAACACTTATACAAGAATTTACTCATTTTTAGGGTTTAAACCTAATGCACTAATCTGCCATTGTATATGTTATTGAATAACTCTTTTTAAACGCAAATTAAGTGTTCTAATATAAACTAAATAACAAAGTCACTAAATGATTCGAACATTTATTTTAGACTTTCAAAATCTATAGTTTCCATAAACAAGTAACTAATAAGTGAAATAATTCACTTATTGAACCTAAATCAATTGCATTAATCTGCCAACTTATTAAAATTAACAACATTAATTCTATAATAGAAATGATTAGGTCCTTTCGTACAACAACCATAAATATTAATTTATTGTAGATAGAATCTAACCTGGCTCACGCCGGTCTGAACTCAACTCATGTAAAAATTTAAGGGTTGAACAAACCCCCTAACAATTGCTCTTGCGCCATGTAGGTTTCTTAAGTCAACATCGAGGTGCCAAACATTATATTAAATATGAACTCTTGTATAAAATTAGCCTGTTACCCCTAAAGTAACTTAATCTTCCGATCTAATAAAGGGTCTAAAAAAGAATTATTTATCATAATAAACAGTGATGTTTTATAAATCAATGATCGCCCCAATCAAATTTTATATAAATTTATTTTATATTATAATAAAGCTTTATAGGGTCTTCTTGTCTTACAATAAAATCTAGGCTTCTTCACTCTAAAAATTAATTTCAATATATAATAGTGAAACAGTTAATTTTTCGTAATCCCATTCATTCTAGTTTACAATTAATAAACAAATTATTATGCTACCTTTGCACAGTCAGGATACTGCGGCCATTAAAGTTATCATTGGGCAGGGGTTACCTTAAATTATTTATCATAAGGAAGTGTTTTTGTTAAACAGTCGAAAATTCATTTTGCCGAATTCGTTAATATTATATGTATAATTACTTATATATACATAATATCATAAATTTTATAGTTATTTATTATTCCATAACATTGCCCCATTCTTATTTATAATACTATAACACGATAAAGTACTCATTATAACTGATTCTAAGCTTATCTTTTTTAATATAAAATATAATAGGGTTTTTATTAGAGCTTATCCCCTAATAATCAAATTTTTATTAATACACTAATTTATAGTAATAATGGAAACTAGCTATAATCTAATGCGATTAGTATATAGCTTCTAAAACTCAATTTTTATAAATTATTGCAACAATTACATATAAGTGCTTAACAATTAAATTCTAGCTCATTAGAGTTTCGAGAAATTAATATTAATATTATACCTTGTAAACCCATAATGCAAAAGGTACGATAACCTACTGTAATCAAATTTAACCCCATCACTGTTTTATTTTATTCCACTTCTTCTTATATTTTAATTTTTTATATTAATAAACATTTGATCAGATTAAAAAAAAATTTTTCTTTCTAGTGTAAGTAAAATACATTAAATATATGCTATAATCTGATAGATACAATTTCCATTACATCTACTATGTTACGACTTATCCTTTATAAAGGAGTGACGGGCGATTTGTACATATTTCTAATCTGTTTCATTAAATTTAATCAATTTAATTACTATCAAGTTCTGCCTCATATTTAGATTTAACTAAATAATTAGAATGTTTAAATAAATGTAGCACACTCTCACCTAATCATTGGCTGCGCTTGGACCTGACTATTTATATAATGCTATATATCTCACATTATTCTATAGAATCATGTATAACGGCAGTACACACACTGTTCTTCAAGACTAGGACTAAAAAACGTGGACTATCAAATTAAGATACATGCCACCCTGATCGAATAAAATACCGCCATGTTCTTTGGTTTTTAAGCCATAGCTCGTACTCCCCAATTTATATATTGAATAAAAATAAAAGGGTATCTAATCCTTGTTTTAAACTATATCTTTAATCTAATAGAATAAGAACTCTAAAACAAAATTTTACCTTAAATTTATTTTAATCTATCATTATAAAATTTTTCTGTTTAAATCTTTATTGTATAACCGCTGCTGCTGGCACAGTATTAGCCAAGTTTATTACCCTCAACAATTTCATGTAATGACACATAAATAAATCTACCTACTGCCATTTATTATTCTTTATATTTTATAGGGTTAGCATATAGGACTAAGAGCATACTAAAAATTTAGCTAGAATTAAACTATTAATAAGAGAATCAATCATTTTTGGGGCATGAGCCCAATAGCTTAAATTTAGCTTACCTTATTATAGAATTAAAATATTTTCCTTTAAACTTGCAATTTAATGTTGTTTATCAACTAAACTCTAATAAAATAAATACCTCTATCTTAAATAATAATAATAACGATGGAATTAATATATAAATTAATATAACATAATCCTTTAAAGAAATTATATTATAAGTACATAGATAATTTCTTCATCTTCCGTGATTAATAACAGCATACATATTTAAAGAATAACACAATGTTAAGAATCTAATTATTCCTACAAATACTAAAGCAAACCTACTAATAAATGAAAGTCTCATTATAATAAAAATTTCCCTAACTAAATTAATAAATGGGGGGGCCGCTATATTCATAATGGCAAAAATAAATCAAAATAAACTTAGTATGGGTACCACTAATAGTACACCCTTACATACAATAATTCTACGTGAATTGCATGATTCATAATTCATATTAGCCAACATAAATAAAGCAGATGATCTAAATCCATGTGAAACTATTATTATTAAACTACCAAATAAACCGATCTTACATGAAGACAAAGCCCCAGCCAATATCAAACCTATATGTCTAATAGATGAATAAGCAATTAAAGATTTTAGGTCAATCTGGCGTAAACAAATAAACCTCCTAACAACCCCACCAAGTAAACTAAACCTCAACAATATAGGAATTATACTGAAATTTAATCACGGGTACAAGAGCCCTATTCGAATAATCCCGTAACCACCTAATTTTAACAAAATACTAGCCAAAATAACAGAACCAGATACAGGAGCTTCAACATGAGCTTTTGGTAATCAAAGATGGAAAGGATATATTGGTAATTTTACTAAAAACCCCAACAAAAACATCAACCATCAAGACTCAATAAAATACATATTCACAAATACCGGTCATATGAAAAATCTTAATCTACTATTGCAGTATCCCATAAATAGAATACAACACAATATAGGTAATGAACCCATAACAGTGTATATAACTAAATATAGACTAGCCTGTAGTCGTTCTGGTTGATAACCTCATTTTATGATTAACCACATCGTAGGAATCAGTGAAAATTCAAATAAAGCATAAAAACATAATATATTTACTTGCATAAACGTTATTATTAATACTAATATTAATGTTGTTGTTATCTTTAAAAACAACTTAGATTTTATATGTATATATAAATATTTAAATCTGCAAACAACTATTATAACACACACCCAATAGGTCAATAAAATCAATATAAATGACACTGAATCGATTATGCTTCACTCCCTTAATTTAACTGACACAATACCCCAACTCGTATAAAAAAAAGAAAATACTAATATACTAAACGTGACCATCAAAACAAAATAAATTCACACATATCTTGTATTTAGAAATATTAAAAGTCTAAGTATCGGTAAAATCAATTTTAACATTTTGATAAAGACAATAAATTTATTATATCAGAGCCATAAGATCGCGATATAACAACCAATAAAGACAATCCAATACTAGTTTCACATGCACTAATACTTAAAATTAAAACACTAAATACAGGTACACTTATTTCAATTATTATGGAAGCCCTCAATAAAAAAAATATAACAGATAAAAGTAAAGCCTCTAAAGATAATAAAACCATTAATAACGAGCCTATATGAAAAATTACCCTAACTGTACATATAGCTGGAACAATTACTATCAATAAATATAACATAGTCGAAAGTTGGTAACAACAGTAATTGATTTACAAGATCAATGCCGCTCATTGGCTTTAACGACTCAGAATATAAAAAAAAAATTTAAATCCCCAAAATTTATGTTATACTTTAACTATATTCTGATATAGTATAAAATACCCCTTTAAAATGAAAATCTAATGTGCTAAACACCTTATATAATATTTAGAAACAGTAGTTAATTTATCATCTTCAATGATATGATTTTTTTTAATCTATCTAAATTACCTTAACCCCACAAGAATTATAAGACAAGTAAATAAAACCATTTTCACCAACATTCATATCAGTTCCCAATTCATGAATTTAATAAAGTATCTATATATTCAATTTAGGAATTCATGTATCCCGTAGCCACCTAAATACTCCAATCACGATTGATCTAACAATTCTAAACATAATTTAGTGTTAGGTATAAAACCCAGAATTACTTGAGTTCTCAAGGGTACTATAAACCACATGTAATTATTTATTAATTGAGTAGGGAATTCTACATCCAGGGCTATAACACTTCATAATAAAGCAAACAGAAACCCAACAAAAATAATAAATAAAGGTATTAATATAACTAACTTATCAATATGAACTAAAGTATAAAAATTAGGATAAATTCATAAAAGAATGCATCTCATACATACAGTCATTAAGCCCATAATAAATATAGGAACTGCAACATTCTTATTTTCATTTAATGAAACTAATACACAATATATAGGTACTATTCATAATAAATTGATACAAAACCGTAATCTATAAAAAACCGTAATCCCAATAGATACATATATTAATACTACAACCCTTACTGACCAACTATTATAGATTAGTAACTCTAGAATTTGATCTTTAGTATAAAATGAAGATAAAAACGGGAAACCCCCTATAGCCATTCTAGACAAAAGAATAGATAAAGATGTTAATGGTATTTGTAAGGATAGGTTTCCCATTCATCGTAAATCTTGACTATGAAAAAAATTCATAATCAAATTACCTGCACAAATAAATAACAATGCCTTAAATAATGCATGCCTAACTATATGTAAGTAAGCTAAATCTAACATATTTAACCTCAATGTTATTATTATTAGACCTAACTGGCTTAGAGTAGATAAAGCAATAATTTTCTTTATATCTCACTCAACAGAGGCAGCAAGACCAGATATAACTATAGTCATAATGGAAACCAATAGCAATACTGTATTAAAATAATTAAAGCAATATAAAAAATCATAAAACCGAATCAGTAAAAACACCCCAGCAGTCACTAAAGTTGATGAATGCACTAATGCTGACACTGGAGTTGGGGCTGCCATCGCAGCTGGTAGCCATCTACTGAATGGGAATTTGGGCCCTTTTCGGTATCCCGCACTAGAATATATTACTTGAGTCTTATTTTCATATAAATATGAATCATATATATACAGATATCATGACACTGACAACAACATAGACATGAAATCATATATACATCACATCGAATGCTGATGCCTGTATCATACCAGATATGATTTGAGATAATATATTACTAAAATTATAATATATGAGTGATTCCTAACCCATCTCAGCCAATCATAGGAACGCCAAACTAGGGATGCCATATAGTCCCCAACCCACTCTCCCCAAATTATTCCCTGCTCCAAACCCACTCACGGCCGACTTATTTGTTCAATCAATTCCTCACTCACAGTAGACTCTCATATCTCTGATAGTCGTCGAGGTATCCTTGTACACCCTTCCCTCGTATTCCACAGTAAAGTCCCAATCGCAACTGTAGGGATATGCTCCCGGACTTTCAGTTGTCACGTAATGAGTGCATTCCATTTCGAACGGCTCATTCTTCGGTATATCATTCTGTACTTTATCGATGAGCTTCTTGCGATTCATATCGAACATGGTGAGGCTGCTGGCATTGGTTAAAGACATTTGAATGTTCTCCGTGGCCACAACGCGGTGAAATAATTTTCTCCTTTAACTACTGGATAGACCCTTGTGTTTTAAATCAGAGAGAGACTTTTGTCTTAGGTGTCCACGGGTAAAATACGAAGAATAAAGTCGTAATTAAAATTTTTAGGATTAAATCCTAGGCAAGTTCGGTCGAAACGAAAGGTATTCTTATACTAAAAATTCATGATATTAATGCTCTAAATGTGATCAAATGGGTTTTGTGAATATCTTAAACATTCCACATCTTTAAAACGTTTCTTAACACAAGACATTAAGTCTGTAGAGTCCTAAAGTCTGAAATAAGTCCTCTTAGTAAAAAAAAAAATAATAATTGAAAAATGTAACCTTGAATTATACAAATACCAACCTCAAAGAGTACATATACTATAGATATGGTTAATAAAACTAAATGCTGAATATTAAAACAATTTATAAAAATACATAAGTATCTAGTTATTAAACATAAAACTACATGACCTGCAGTCATATTTGCAGCAAGACGAAATGATAAAGTAACAGGACGGACTATAATTCTCACTGACTCAATCAATACTAAAAGTGGGTTCAATCACAATGGAGCACCATCAGGAAGTAAATGAGCGATAAAGCTTTTCCTTTTAAATACAAACCTAGATATAATCATACTTATTCATAAAGGTAATCCAATAATAAGTGTAAATAATAAATGAGACGAAGTAGAAAATGAAAAAGAAATTAAACCAGTTAAATTGACTCTTACTAAAGTCAAAAACAAAGCTACAACAAAGAGTTGAGATGTATTTAAAAAATATGAATGGGTTCGATTACATTGATCTTTTATAATACTTATTAATACACTAAATATAAATCTAATATTTAAACCTAAATTTCAGACTTTAACTCTCATAAAACTATAAACTGCATTATTAATAAGAAACATACATATATTGAATAATTCTTTATTATATAATATATAGTTAAACTCATATAAATCAAAATTAGAAAAAACATCTAAACACATAAAATCTATTTCAAGATTTAACTTATATTTTAACCTTTGAAAGGACATAGTTTAACTTAACTTAAAATCTTTATTTAAACACGTCTTATTACAGTATCAAAAATTTTGATTATTATAGGCATTAGAAAATAGTACAAAAAATATATAAATGTAGCTACTTGACCAACCATTACATATAAATCCTTTACCGGGCACCCACCAACTCATGTTAATACAAGAAAAGGAAACACTAATAAGTAAAAAAAAATTATTTTATTCAACGGGTAAAATATAAATGATTTTACCTGGTTAAAATTACATAAAGGTAAAATAAAAATAATTAAAATTCCAGAAAATGCTGCAATTACACCCCCCAATTTATTTGGAATCGATCGTAAAATTGCATAAATTCATAAAAAATACCACTCTGGCTTAATATGTGTAGGAGTCATCGATGGATTAGCTGGTATGAAATTTTCTGAATCCCTAAACAAATTTGGTATAAAAAATACCAACATTAATAATAATAAAAAAGCAAGTAAAAATCCTAACAGATCTTTAATTAAATAATACGGATGAAACGTAATTCGATCTGAATCAGAAACTACACCCAACGGATTATTAGAACCAGTTTGATGTAAAAATAATAAATGAATAATAACAAAAGCTACCATTACAAAAGGTAGAACAAAATGGATAGAAAAAAATCGAGTTAGTGTTGGGTTGCTAATAGAGAAGCCCCCTCATACCCACTCTACAATTGAGGTTCCACTATATGGAATTGTAGATGATAGATTTGTAATAACCGTTGCTCCTCAGAATCTCATCTGCCCTCAAGGTAAAACGTATCCTAAGAATGCTGTTGCTACTGTAAGAATAAACAAGACTACACCAATATTTCAAACCTCAATTAATACAAAGGATATATAATAAATTCCCCGACCAATATGAATATACATAAATAAAAAAAATAAGGATGCTGCATTAGCATGAGTGTATCGAAGTATCCATCCAAAATCTACATTACGCGTAATATGAACAACTGAAGAAAATGCCAATTCAACATTCCTACAGTAATGTATAGAGAGTAATAAACCAGTAATCAATTGAATAATTAGTATAAGGCCCAACAATGATCCATAATTTCATCAAATTGAAATATTCAGGGGGGCTGGTAAATCAACTATTGCCCCGTTTAAAACTTTTATAACTGGATGACTTTTTCGTAATTGTATTATCATATTTAAACGGTCGAAGGGGGCCTTTTGAACTATATACTAACTTTACAACAATTAGTATTATTAAAAGAAGAAATAAAATTATTAAAATCAATATATAAAAATAGCATCTATTATATATCGAATCGTATAATGACGCATATGTATATTTATAAGGCTTTATGTCACTATTTAATAACCTTATAAGGGATAATAAGCCAATAAATAAACTAAAAACAACTTTATTCAATCGAATAAATTGATTTGGGGTTAAAGCAACAAAATAAGAAAATATGACTAACATCCCCCCAACATAAATTAAAAAAATTATAAATGCAAATCAATTTCTAAATAAAATTGAAAATATATACGATAACATTAGTGAAATAAATAAAATATTTAACAATATAACTAAAGGGGTTCTAATAAATAGTATGTTTAAAAAAAGAATAACGATTAAAAAACAAAAAGAATCAATCATTTATTATTATAAGAATTGAACTTATTAAGTAGATTTCAAAAATCTATGTAAACCATTCACTTAACAATAAAGAACCCCATCAATAAATACATAAATATAAACAAATTCATACTACATCAACAAAATGTCAATATCAAGCTGAAACTTCAAACCCTAAGTGATGAACTTTCGARTAATGTAATAATTTAGACCGARATAATGAAATAAATAAAAAAATAGAACCAATTAATACATGAATTCCATGAAATCCAGTAGCTACAAAGAATACTGAACCATAAATTCTATCAGCAATAGAGAACGGTGAATTAAAATATTCTCCTACTTGCAAGGCAGTGAAATATACTCCCAATATAATAGTAATTCTTAAAGCATACACAAATCTATCTTTACGATTACCAGACTTTAAGCTATGATGTGCTCAAGTTACAGTAACTCCAGAAGATAATAAAATAATAGTATTCAATAAAGGTACACCAAAGGCATTAAGTGTTAATACCCCAACTGGAGGCCATACACACCCTACTTCCGGAGTTGGGACTAACCTTCTATGAAAAAAGGCTCAAAAAAAACCAAAAAAAAAACAAACCTCAGAGGTGATAAATAATATTATACCGAACTGTAGTCCTTTTATCACAGCGATGGTATGATTCCCCTGATATGTGGATTCTCGAATTGTATCACGTCATCATAAGTATATGGCTAAGGGAAGCATTATTAAACCTAGTCATATGCAATAGTTACTCACTTTATAATGGAATCAATTAGTCATTCCGATAGTCAATATTAAAGCACTTGATGAAGCTATTAATGGTCATGGTCTCAATTCTACTAAATGAAAAGGTATTCGAATCAATAATCTATTTATATATATACAAATATACATTTAACATGCAAAAAATAATTTTAAATTTACAATTTAATGTTTTCTTTAAACTAGCATATCTATAATGTTACTAATCTTTATTCTTGGAAGGAACATGTACTAAATATACTAACATTATACCACTTATTTATGAGACGTTTTACGTAATGATAAGGAAAACTAAAGTAAACAGCACAATTTATTCATCATATATTTGTAATTAAATTCAACATGATTACTCACAAAAAAATTAATGAATATAGTCAATGGATGGGAGATAATTGAGGCATCAAGGCTTAACTTATAGATTACTATAGCCTGACAAGCTATTATTATTATATTAACTAAAGCCTTAATATTTTTTTACTCATAAAATAAAATCTGATCTAGAAATTCTTTCAATACAAATAGGCATAAATCTATGGTTTACACCACAAATTTCCGAACATTGTCCATAATAGACCCCTGGTTTTAATATAAACATAGATACTTGATTTAATCGTCCTGGAACAGCATCTAATTTCACTCCTATTCTAGGTACAGTTCATGAATGAATTACATCAGCTGATGAAACCACTATTCGAATTTCTTGTTTTATCGGCAAAACTAATCGATCATCAACTTCTAATAAACGATAGTCACTTAATTTTAATTCATCAATAGGTAGTATGTATGAGTCAAATGAAATAAATGGAAAATCACCATATTGATATGATCAGTATCACTGGTGACCAATAACCTTAATTGTTAATTTAGGGTCTACAACTTCATCTACTATATATAAAATTTGAATCGAAGGGACCGCTATTGTAATAAGAATGATGGCTGGAACAACAGTTCATACTGTCTCAACTTCTTGAGCTTCTAAAATATAGCGATTAGTAAGATGGCTAAGACACAACGAAATAAGAACATAACCAATAATCGATAAAACTAAAACCATCGTTAATATTATATAGTCATGGAAACCAGAAATATAAGATATACTGGGAGAGACCGAATCTTGTATTACTATTTGTCTTCATTTTGCCACCTAAGGGAGTTAGAAACTTACTTTTAATTAACAATTAAACGCAATTAATTTGCTTTCCCTTAATTTATATACTGGTACAATTTCATTATAAGAGTGATAACTCAATGGTGTATGCTGATCCAAGAGCTCTAGAGAAGCGGCTAGCCCTGGAAAGAAGATTATTGCTCGTTGAGATCTTAAGGATTCTCATAATAAATAAATAAATAAAAATAAAGCAACAGTAGYTAATACAGAACCAAATGATGATACTACATTTCAATCTGTATACACATCTGGATAGTCTGAATATCGTCGTGGTATTCCACTTAATCCTAAAAAATGTTGAGGGAAAAAGGTAATGTTTACACCTAAAAACATAACATAAACCTGACTTAAAGATAGAATTGGATTTAGCCCCAACCCAATAAATAAGGGGTACCAATAATTAAAGGCTGCAAAGATAGCGAATACAGCTCCTATTCTAAGTACATAATGGAAATGAGCTACTACATAATAAGTATCATGAAGGACGATATCTAATGAAGAATTTGATAACACTAACCCAGTTAAACCCCCTATTGTAAATAGAAATAGAAACCCAATGGTCCATAATATGGCTGGTGAGTACAATACTTTAGAGCCATATATAGCAGCAAGTCATCTAAATACCTTGATTCCAGTTGGAACCGCAATTACTATGGTTGCAGCTGTAAAGTACGCCCGTGTATCAACATCTAGTCCTACAGTGAATATATGATGTGCCCATACAATAAATCCTAATACTGCAATCCCAATTATGGCATAAATTATCCCCAGAGACCCAAAAGGTTCAATTTTTTTAGATCTACCTGATACAATATGGGAAATAGCACCAAAACCAGGTAAAATCAAAATATATACTTCTGGATGCCCAAAAAACCAAAATAAATGTTGAAGCAAAATAGGATCCCCCCCTCCTATAGGGTCAAAGAAAGTAGTATTTAAATTTCGATCTGTAAGTAATATTGTAATAGCTGCTGCTAAAACTGGTAATGATAACAATAATAAAATAGTAGTAATAACAACTGACCAAACAAATAATGGTACTCGTTCAGTTGTTATTCCTTTAGTTCGTATATTTATAATAGTCGAAATAAAATTTAATGACCCTAAAATAGATGAGGCACCAGCTATATGTAATGAAAAGATGGCTATGTCAACGGATGGGCCTGAATGAGATACGGAGTCTGATAGTGGAGGATAAAGTGTCCAGCCGGCTCCTACACCACCCTCAATTATTGAAGATCTTAATAGTATGATCATAGAAGGCGGAAGCAATCAAAATCTAAGATTATTTAACCGTGGGAATGACATGTCTACTGCCCCTACTATTAAAGGTAATAATCAATTACCGAAGCCTCCAATAAGAATAGGTATTACTATAAAAAAAATTATAACTAACCCATGTGCAGTTACTAATGAATTATATAGTTGGTCATCTCCTAAAAATCTCCCTGGTTGAGATAATTCAATTCGAATAATAGATCTTATGGATGAGCCCAATATAGCCGCTCATGCGCCTAAAATAAAATATAAGGTTCCAATGTCCTTATGTCTAGTAGAGTAGATTCAACGCAT